GTCATATTGTGTAACAATGTATAGCGAAAAAAATTGCAGATAGTCATAATAAATATACACACGGCCCTCGTTTTTGGGGTTTTTCGAGGTGTCCTTGTATATTTAGGGGGAGGGGGGTTTTTACCGAAAAAAAGCCTTTATAATTTTTCTTAAATTTTATTTTTTTTTTTAAATTTTGAATTTTAAAATTTTAAAATTTTAAAATTTTTAATTTTTTTAAATTTTTGGAAATTTTTGTGAAGGAGGGGGGTATCTTAGTAATTTGTATGTCCGATTAAGAGAAAAAATGTGTTAGATAATGATTTGCATTTTACATTCACTTTCTGTCTTTTTTCAACTTATGTGGATTAAAAGTTAATGTATGAATTTTTTTCAGAAATTGTTCGATTAAGAGGATTGAGTGTTGACTAAAATTAAATTTAACTCTATCCCTTTCAGTTATGGTAAGCTTGACAATTATTTTCCTGTGAATGATTGAGTAGTAGGTAATATCAAATAATGTCGAGGATAGTTCTAGCTTCTTTAAGTGTGGAAAATCAGCCCCCTGGGGCAATGTTGAGGTTTCATACCGACCTAAAAAAACTTAGAGGAAAATAAATCTTGATACGGTCAAGGACGAAAGTGTAAATAAAGGGAGCTAGAGCCAATTCAAGTTTGATACGGTCAAGGATGAGATATTTCCGAGCAGTAACCAGATGCCAATTCAAATCAATTGGGGAGGATTCGGCAATATAAGTTTCTAGAGTTGGCAATTTTTTCCATTATATAGCGAGATACGGGTTTCTTACCAATGCAACATAAATTTACTTAAATCATTGTTAGTTGAGTAAAGCCTAATATGTTATGAAAATTTGGAAGATCATAATATGTTGATTAATCATATAATGTAATAATATAGTGGTAAGTAAATGAATGAGTATTAAACATAGTATATAATTATTAGGTATATTAAGCATTGATGGACTATTATTCATAATATGTAACATACTTGTGGAAATTCTATTATAGTTAATATGAATGGTTAGTAATTGTGTGGTATATTAAGGAATGTGGGCCGTTTCACTTTGATGTCATTCTAGCGTACATAAAATTATGCTTTCGCATAATTTGGTACTGCCCAGAGGGCAGTTTGGGCAGAATCTTGGCTTTGGGAGCCAAGGGCAGGAGTTTGATCCTCCTTCCTCTGATGTTTTGGGGAGGGTTTAAACCTCCGATCTTCGACTTACAAGGCCGATGCTTTGGTTTAAGCTACCAAAACTAGTTTAAGCTGAGAATTTTATTTTCTCATCAGCTTACGAATGGTATAATAATTAGGAATAGTAAGAAATATATGATGGATGCGATTTGTCCGATAAGAATGAATGGTTGCTCTACGGGTTGACCTCCAATTCATGTAAGAATAATTGTGTTGGCTGCTAGAGTTCAGAATAGGAGTTGGGATATTGGTCGGAAAATATTGCTACGTTGTTTGGAAGTATGGAGTAAGGGAATTAAGAAGAGAATGAGGATCGAGAATAGTAGAGCTAAGACTCCTCCGAGTTTGTTGGGAATAGAACGTAGGATGGCATAGGCAAATAGGAAATATCATTCTGGTTTAATATGTGGTGGTGTAACTAATGGATTTGCTGGGATAAAGTTTTCAGCGTCTCCTAGGAGATTGGGTAGGAATAGGGCGAGAAGTGTTAGAGAGAAAATTATGATAAAGAATCCTATGAGGTCTTTGTAGGAGAAGTATGGGTGGAAGGGGATTTTGTCTATGTCTGAGTTAAGACCTGTTGGGTTGTTTGAGCCTTTTTCGTGGAGGAAGAGGATATGGATTATTGATAGTGCAGCAATTAGGAATGGGAGTAGGAAGTGAAATGTGAAGAAGCGGGTGAGGGTGGCGTTGTCTACTGAGAATCCACCTCAGATTCATTGAACTAGGGTATTACCAATGTAGGGGAAGGCTGATAGGAGGTTTGTAATGACTGTAGCGCCTCAGAATGATATTTGTCCTCATGGAAGAACATAGCCTACGAATGCTGTGGCTATAAGTAGGAATAGTAAGATAACTCCAATGTTTCATGCTTCTTTGTTAAGGTAAGATCCGTAATAAATTCCTCGAGCAATGTGTAGGTAAATGCAGATAAAGAATATTGAAGCTCCATTAGCGTGGATATTGCGGATAAGTCAACCGTAATTAACGTCTCGGCAGATATGGGTTACTGATGAAAATGCTGTGGAAATATCTGCGGTATAATGTATGGCTAAAAATAATCCTGTGAGGATTTGGATAATAAGGCAAAGTCCTAGGAGTGAACCAAAATTTCATCAGATGGAAATGTTTGATGGGGAAGGAAGGTCGATTAGGGTATGATTTACAATTTTGAAAAGTGGGTGGGTTTTTCGGATGTTTGTGGCCATAAATTCTTATAGTTGAATGAACAACGATAGTTTTTCAAGTTATTAGTCTTGGTTAAAGTCCAAGTGGGAATAATGGTTTATTTCATGTTTGTAATAATAATTGGTTTAATTTTAGGTTTAATAGCTGTAGCATCAAATCCTTCTCCTTATTATGCTGCTTTAGGGTTAGTAATGGCTGCTGGGATGGGTTGTGGATTAATAGTAGGTTATGGGGGGTCTTTTTTATCTTTAGTATTATTTTTAATTTATTTGGGAGGGATATTAGTGGTTTTTGTTTATACAGCAGCTTTAGCTGCTGAGCCATATCCTGAGACGTGAGGTGACTGGTCTGTTTTACTGTATGTAGGTGTTTATTTGGTGAGTGTAGTTTTTGTTGGTAAATACTTTGCGGTTGATTGGTATAATATAAATTGAATAGGAGTGGAAGAGATTAGTGGGTTAGATATAGTTCGGGGTGATTTTGGTGGGGTAGCTTTATTATATTCTTATGGAGGGTGAATGTTATTGTTAGGGGGTTGGGTGTTATTATTAGCTTTGTTTGTGGTGTTGGAGTTAACTCGTGGTTTATCTTGAGGGACTTTACGTGTAGTTAATTAAGGATAATATAATTATTAGGATTACTGTTAGGAATAGTAGTATGAGGTAAGTTTTAATATGTCCTTGTTGTGGTTTAGTTGATAATTTAATTATTTGGGTTTGTTGAATAATGGAGCTTTTTGGTCCGATTTTTTCATATCATGTTAGGTCAATGAGATGTGTAGAGATATATTGGGCTCAGTTTAAGTTAATTTTGGGAAGGAGGCGGTGGATGGTTTGTGGAAAATAGCCTAGTATGTTTGAAAAGTAAAATGTTTTAAGTGTGGGGGTGATTTTGAGTTGAGTGTTTGTAAGATTGGATAGTTCGAATGCTAGTAGAAGACCAAGGACTGTTACTAAAAGGGCTGTTAATTTGAGTAAGGGGGGTATGGTTATTACTTGGGTTTTTGTTGGTAGTATGTTGGAAGTAATAATTAAGCCGGCAATAATACTTCCATAAGCAAGACGTTTGATTGGATTTATTATTAAAGGATTATTTTCATTGATTGGAGAAAGTGAGTTAAATCGGGGATAATTTATTAAGGTAAAGAAAATTAAACGAAAACTATAGATGGCTGTAAAGGAGGTAGCGATAATGGTGAGGATGAGGGCTCAGGCGTTTAAGTGGGAGGTGTTAAGGGCTTCAATGATAGCGTCTTTTGAGAAGAATCCGGATAAGAAAGGTATACCTGTAAGGGCTAGGCTTCCGATGATAAGGGATGAGGAGGTGAATGGAAGAATTTTATGTAAGCTTCCTATTTTTCGGATATCTTGTTCATCATTAAGGCTATGGATAATTGAGCCTGAGCATAGGAAAAGTATAGCTTTAAAGAATGCATGTGTGCAGATGTGGAGGAAAGCTAGTTGGGGTTGGTTAAGACCGATTGTGACTATTATCAATCCTAGTTGGCTTGATGTTGAAAAGGCAATGATTTTTTTGATATCATTTTGTGTTAATGCGCATGTGGCAGTAAATAGTGTTGTTAATGCACCTAAGCATAGGCAGGTTGTGAGAGCTATTTGATTATTTTGTATGAGGGGATGAAGACGAATAAGAAGGAAAATGCCGGCTACAACTATTGTGCTGGAGTGAAGTAGGGCGGAGACTGGGGTTGGACCTTCTATAGCAGAGGGAAGTCATGGGTGAAGGCCAAATTGTGCTGATTTACCAGTTGCAGCTAAGATAAGACCTAGAAGGGGTAATGTTAGGTCAATGTCTTTTGATAAAATTAGCAGTTGTTGGATTTCTCATGAGTTAAGGTTTATAGCTAATCATGCTATAGTTAGGATAAGTCCGATGTCACCTACGCGATTATAAATTACGGCTTGTAAGGCAGCTGTATTGGCGTCTGTTCGACTGTATCATCAACCAATTAGTAGAAAGGATATAATGCCTACTCCTTCTCAACCAATGAATAGTTGAAATATATTGTTAGCTGTTACTAAGATAATTATGGAGATAAGAAATAATAGTAAATATTTAAAGAAGCGGTTAATGTTTGGGTCGGAATGCATATATCATAAAGCAAATTCTAGGATGGATCAGGTGACATATAGAGCAACGGGTGTGAAGATAATTGAGTAGAGATCAAATTTGAAGCTTATGTTAATGTCATAGGATCCAATATTAATTCAGTTTCAGTTTGTTAAGATAGATTCTACTCCTTGGTCTAAGAAAATAAATAATGGAATTAGGCTAATAAAGAAGGAGTATTTTACAGCTGTTTTTACATGTAGGGAAGTTCAATTGTGGTTGGGTTTTTTGTATGATAAAGATGAAATTAATGGAAGTGTTAGGGTGAAAAAGATTAAGAGAAATGATGAGTTAAAGATGGTGTTCATGGCTCGTGCTTGGAGTTGCACCAAGAGTTTTTGGTTCCTAAGACCAATAGATTACTATTATCTTTCAGGAGCTGAGTTAGTCATGGATTTGAACCATGAGAGAAAGAATTAGCAGTACTTTATGTCCCAGACCTATCTCGGTATTTAAAAAGATTTTAACTTTTATTTTTAGAACCACAATCTAATGTTTTGGTTAAACTATAAGTACATGTTCATCCTATAATGAGTTCTGGTTTTAGGATTAAGAAAAGTATTGGTAGAAGATGGAGGGTAAGGAGAAGATGTTCTCGTGTATAGGATGGAATAAGATAAATGTGGTTTTGGATGGGACCACGTTGGGTTATTAAAAATATATAGAGGGAGTAGGAGGCAGTAATTAATACTCCTAGGCCTGTTAAGATAATAGTTCAATTAGATCAATTGAATAGGGAGGAAATAATGAGTAATTCTCCTATGAGGTTTGGTGTTGGTGGTAGTGCTAGATTAGCTAGGTTTGTTAGGAATCATCAGGTTGTTATAAGAGGTAGGGCAATTTGAATTCCTCGGGCTAATAGTAGTGTTCGGCTGCAGGTTCGTTCATAGTTAGTATTTGCTAGACAGAATAGGGCGGAAGAGATTAGACCATGTGCAATTATTAGGATAATAGCTCCTGCAAAACTTCATGGTGTTTGGATTAAAATAGCTCCTGTAACTAATCCTATGTGGCTTACTGAAGAATAGGCGATAAGGGATTTTAAGTCTGTTTGTCGTAGGCAAATTGAGCTAGTTATAATAATACCTCAGATGGCTAAAATAATAAATGGGTAAGCTAATTCTTTTGTAAGAGGGTTTAGTATAATAATAATTCGTATTATACCATATCCGCCTAATTTAAGTAGGATGGCGGCTAAGATTATTGAGCCAGCGATTGGAGCTTCTACATGGGCTTTGGGTAATCATAAATGAACTCCATATAAGGGTATTTTGACAAGGAATGCTATGACGCATGCTATTCATCAAAATTTATCAGCTCATAGAAGTAATTCTGAGGGTTGGGAATATTGTATAGTTATTATAGATAATGTTCCTAGGCTATTTTGTAATGTTAGTAGAGCAATTAATAAGGGTAGAGAGCCTATTAGGGTATAAAATAAGAAATAAATTCCTGCGTTTAGGCGTTCTGTTTGATTACCTCATCGTGTAATAATAATAAGTGTGGGGATAAGTGTGGCTTCGAATATAATATAAAATATAATTAATTCTGTTGCACTGAATGCTATAATAAGGAATAGTTGGAGTGAAATTAATAATGTAAGGTAGATTCGTTGGCGGATGATGGGTTCGGAGTTTATGTGATTTTGGCTAGCTATAATTATTAATGGAAGTAATCAACAAGTTAAGATTAATAGTGGCATTGATAATGGATCTATAGCTAAATATTGATTTGAGAAGTCTCAGCCAATGTCTGAGTCTCATTTAAATCAGGTAAAACTAAATAAAGCAATAATTAAGCTGTGAGTTAAGGAAAGGGATCATAGTCATTTTGTAGATGTTAGTCATGTGGTTGGGAATAATATTATTGTTGGTAATAGAATTTTTAGCATTGTAGAAGATTAAGGTTTTGGAGGTTATCAGAGCCATGGGTTCGTGAGGTAGCTACTAGAATGGCTAGGCCTGCACTAGCTTCGCAGGCAGAAAATGTTAATAAAATTATTGGAATAATAGATGATGCTGCTGAATTTAGTGTTATTGATCAAATGGCGATAGCGATGAATATAGTTAATATTATACCTTCTAAACATAATAGGGCTGATAGAAGATGTGATCGGTTAAGTGCTAGACCTGTTAAACCTAGAATAAATGCTGAGCTAAAGCTAAAATAGATTGGTGACATAAGATGTTTATGGTTTTTCACCATAATTTACTAAGTCGAAATTAGTGGTCTTGTTTAGACTAAACATCTATTCTGCTCATTCAAGTCCTCCTTGTAATCATTCATAGATGAGACCTATGGTTAATAAGATAATAATAATTGATGCTCAGAGTATGGTGAGAGAGGGTGTTGATAATTGATTCCCTCAGGGTAGAGGGAGGAGAAGGGCAATTTCTAAATCAAATAAAAGGAAGAGGATTGCTACTAAGAAAAATCGTAAGGAAAATGGTAAACGTGCGCTTCCTAGAGGATCAAAGCCACATTCATATGGGGATAATTTTTCATTATCTGGATTTAGGAATGGAAGTCAGAATGCGATTATGGCTAAAATTAGGGAAATCAGGGCTGTGATAGCGATAGAGGACATGATGAGGTTCATTACTTTTCCTTGGATTCTAACCAAGATTAAATGATTGGAAGTCATTTGTATTGGTTTATACTAGAAAAGTAATTATGAGCCTCATCAATAGATGGAAACATAAAGGAATAATCATACTACATCTACGAAATGTCAGTATCATGCAGCTGCTTCAAAGCCAAAATGATGTTCTGATGTAAAATGATATTGGATTTGTCGTAGCAAACAAATTGCTAGGAATGTTGAACCGATAATAACATGGAGTCCGTGGAAGCCTGTGGCAACATAAAATGTTGTACCATAGACACCATCGGCAATAGTGAAAGGTGCTTCGTAATATTCTATAGCTTGGAGAGCAGTGAAATAAAAACCTAATATAATGGTTAATGTTAAGGCTTGAATAGCTTCTTTTCGGTTTCCTTCTATAATGCTGTGATGTGCTCAGGTTACTGTTACGCCTGAGGCTAGGAGGACTGCGGTGTTTAAGAGTGGAACTTCAAATGGATCAAGTGGGAAAATTCCTGTAGGAGGTCAGCATCCTCCTAGTTCAGGGGTGGGGGCTAAGCTTGAATGATAGAAGGCTCAGAAGAAACCTAGGAAGAAGAATACTTCTGATGTAATGAATAAAATTATACCATAGCGTAATCCTTTTTGTACTGGGGGTGTATGGTGGCCTTGAAATGTTCCTTCTCGAATAATATCACGTCATCATTGAATTATAGTTAATGAAAGTAAGGCTAATCCTAAATATAGTAGGGTTAGTGTATGGAAATGGAATCAAATAGCTAAACCTGATGTTATAAGGAGAGCAGCGGTAGCTCCTGTTAGTGGTCATGGGCTTGGGTCAACTATGTGGAATGCATGTGTTTGGTGAGCCATTATACATTTTCTTGTAGGTAAAGGCTTAATAGAAGAACAAATACATATGCTTGAATTATTGCAACAGCGACTTCTAGAATAGTTAATAAAAATAAGATTATTGAGGTTAATGCTGCTACAGTAGGTATTATGGTAATTAGTACAAAAGCTGCTGTTGCAATTAATTGTATTAGAAGGTGACCTGCTGTAAGATTTGCGGTTAATCGAACACCTAAGGCTAAAGGTCGAATAAATAAACTGATTGTTTCGATAATAATTAGAATTGGAATTAGTGGGGTTGGTGTCCCTTCTGGTAGAAGGTGTCCTAAAGCAATAGTGGGTTGATTTAGTATTCCGATAAGTACTGTTGTTAATCATAATGGGAGGGCAAATGCTATATTGAGTGAAAGTTGAGTTGTAGGTGTGAATGTATAGGGGAGAAGTCCGAGGAGGTTAATAGAGATTAAGAATAATATTAACACTGTAAATAATATAATTCATTTATGGCCTTTTAAGTTAATTGGTTGTATCAGTTGGAATGCGAATCGATTAATGAATCAGGCTTGTAATGTTATTAGTCGGTTATTTAATCATCGGTGCGTAGGGGTTGGGAATAATAATCATGGTAAACTAATTGCTAAAGCAAATAATGGAATACCTAGGAGGGAAGGACTTAGGAATTGATCAAAAAAATTTAGGATCATGGTCAATTTCAAGATTCAGGTTTAGGTTTTTCTGTACTTTTTAATGTAGGTTCATTATTGAATGAATATTTTATTACTTTTTTTGGAAGAATAGTGATAAATATTAATCATGAGAATAATAGGATTATAAATCATGGATGAGGATTAAGTTGAGGCATGTCACTAAGGGTGGTAGGGAGTCACCAATAATTAGCTTAAAAGGCTAATGCTAGTCCCAGTTTAGCTTCTTAGTGAAGCTTCTTCTAGTATTAATGAAGATCAGGTTTCGAAATGTTCTAATGGAACTGCTTCAACTACGATTGGTATAAAGCTGTGGTTAGCACCGCAGATTTCTGAACATTGGCCATAATAGACTCCTGGGCGGGAAACGATAAAGGCAGTTTGGTTTAATCGGCCAGGTACAGCATCTATTTTAACTCCTAAAGCGGGGACAGTTCATGAGTGGAGTACGTCTTCTGCTGAAACTAGTACTCGAATTGGAGATTCTATGGGTACAACTATTCGGTGGTCTGTTTCGAGTAGACGAAATTGTCCTGGGGTTAGGTCTGGGGTTTGAATTATATAAGAGTCGAATGTTAAATCTTCATAATCTGTATATTCGTAACTTCAGTATCATTGATGTCCTATGGCTTTAATAGTTAAATGTGGATCATTAATTTCATCTATTAAATATAGAATTCGTAAAGATGGAAGAGCAATTATAATAAGGATAATAGCGGGTAAAATAGTTCAAACGATTTCAATTTCTTGGGAATCAAGGATATATTTATTAGTAAGTTTTGTTGATACTATAGCTGTAATAATGTAAAGAACTAGAGAACTGATTAAGAATACGATTATAAGGGTATGATCGTGAAAGTGAATAAGTTCTTCCATAACTGGGGAGGCTGCGTCTTGAAATCCTACTTGTGATGGGTGTGCCATTGTAAGATACGTGAGATTTAAACTCACAATTCTACTCTGACAAAGTAGTGTAATATATTTTACTAGAATCTTAATTAAAGAAAGTGACAGAGTGGTAATGTGGTTGGCTTGAAACTGACATATGGGGGTTCAATTCCTTCCTTTCTTGTTTAAAATGAAGTTCGTTGAACTTGAACAAAAGCAGGTTCTTCATAAGTATGATATGGGGGAGGGCATCCATGAAGTCACTCTACGTTTGTGTGTGGGAGTTCAATGGATAATACTTCTCGTTTGGAAGCAAATGCTTCTCAGATAATAAATAGTAAGAGAATTACTGCTACTAATGAAATTAGTGAGCCAATTGAGGAAATGGTATTTCATAGGGTATAGGCATCAGGATAGTCTGAATATCGTCGTGGTATCCCAGCAAGTCCGAGAAAATGTTGGGGGAAGAAAGTTAAATTTACTCCGATAAACATTAAGATGAATTGGATTTTTGTTCAGGTAGAGTGTAAGGTAAAGCCTGAAATTAGTGGGAATCAATGGATGAAACCTGCTATAATAGCGAAAACTGCTCCTATAGAGAGAACATAATGGAAATGAGCTACTACATAATAAGTATCATGGAGAACAATATCTAATGATGAATTAGCTAGTACAATTCCTGTTAGGCCTCCAACAGTAAATAGGAAAATAAAACCTAAAGCTCATAGTATGGGTGTTTCTCATTTAATTGAACCACCATGGAGTGTTGCTAATCAGCTAAATACTTTAACTCCTGTAGGAATTGCAATAATTATTGTTGCAGATGTGAAGTAAGCTCGTGTGTCAACGTCTATTCCTACTGTAAATATGTGATGGGCTCAAACAATAAAGCCTAATAAGCCAATTGCTATTATAGCTCAAACTATTCCTATATATCCAAAAGGTTCTTTTTTACCTGAATAATAAGCAACTACATGTGAAATTATACCAAATCCTGGAAGGATTAAAATATATACTTCTGGGTGTCCAAAGAATCAGAATAGGTGTTGATATAGAATAGGATCGCCTCCTCCTGCTGGATCAAAGAATGTTGTATTTAAGTTTCGGTCTGTAAGTAACATTGTAATGCCTGCTGCTAAAACAGGTAATGAAAGTAGTAGAAGAATAGTAGTTACAAGGATGGATCAAACAAATAGAGGTGTTTGATATTGAGAAATTGCTGGTGGTTTTATATTAATGATAGTTGTGATAAAATTAATAGAGGCTAAAATTGATGAGATTCCTGCTAAGTGTAGGGAGAAAATAGTTAGATCAACTGATGTTCCTGCATGTGCTAAATTACCTGCTAAAGGTGGGTAGACAGTTCAGCCTGTTCCTGCCCCAGCTTCAACTCCTGCAGAGGCTAAGAGTAATAAGAATGAAGGGGGAAGTAATCAAAAGCTTATATTGTTTATTCGAGGAAAAGCTATATCAGGTGCGCCGATTATCAGGGGTACTAGTCAATTTCCAAATCCACCAATTATTACAGGCATTACCATAAAGAAGATTATTACGAAAGCATGAGCTGTTACGATTACATTATAAATCTGGTCATCACCTAGAAGGGACCCAGGTTGACTTAGTTCAGCACGAATTAAGAGGCTAAGAGCTATACCTACTATTCCTGCTCATGCACCGAAGATTAAATAAAGGGTGCCGATATCTTTGTGGTTTGTAGAAAATAGTCAACGATTAATTGCCACAGGTAAGATGGCCGAGGATTAGGCGGCGGATTGTAGCTCCGTATACAGAGGTTAAATTCCTCTTCTTTCCATAGTTTCGTAGTATAAGAATACGTTGGATTGCAAATCCAAAGAAGGAGGTTGATTTCTCCCGGGACTTTCTCCCGCCTTTTTCGCTACGGCGGGAGAAAGTAGATAAAAGTTCGCTGGATTGAACACTTAGCTGTTAACTAAGGTTTTGTAGGATCGAGGCCTGCTTATCTATAAGGTTTTAGTTTAATTAAAGCATCTAAGTTGCATTTAGAAGATGTGAGATAAAGTCTTGCAAATCTTATCAGAAATTAGAAGGTTTTCACTTCTGCTGAAAGCTTTGAAGGCTTTTGGTCTAGGTTAACCTAAATTTCTTATATTATAAGTGTAAGGATAGTTGGGGTGAGTGGTAGGAGTAGGATAGAGATAGAGGCGGATGTGGTTATAAGTATATTTGGATAAATAGTTTTTATTCGTCATGATGATGATATGTTTAAGGGGTTGGGGTTAATGGTTAATGTTGTTGCGTAACATAGTCGGAGGTAGAAGAATAGGCTTAGTAAGGCTATAATGGCTATAATGGTGGCTGGGATGATTAGGTTTTGTTTTGTTAGTTCTTGTAAAATAAGTCATTTTGGTATGAAGCCGGATAATGGAGGTAGGCCTCCTAATGATAGAAGTGTCATGAGAGTAATGATGGATATTAATGGTAGTTTGGAGGATGAGGAAGCAATGGAATTAATTTTTGTTGAGTTGAATAAAGTAAATAGTATAAATGTTGTGAGAGTTATAATAATGTAGAGGATTAAGTTTAAGAGAGTTAGATGTGGTGCATAATGTATAATAGTGATTATTCATCCTATATTAGTGATTGAGGAATATGCTAAGATTTTTCGTAATTGGGTTTGGTTAAGTCCTCCCCATCCTCCAATAATAGTAGATATTACTCCTAATAGTATTAATAGGTTGGGATTAAGGATATGATGAAGTTGGAGGAGAATGGCAAATGGGGCAAGTTTTTGTCATGTTGATAAAATTAGTCCGGTAATTAGGTCTAGTCCTTGTAAGACTTCTGGTAATCAAAAATGTAAGGGTGCAAGTCCAATTTTCAGGGCTAATGCGGTTATGGTTAGTGTGGCAGAGGTTGGGTTTAATAATTCAGTTAGGTTTCATTGGCCTGAGGTTCAGGCGTTTGTTACGCTAGCAAATAATAATATAGCAGAGGCAGTAGCTTGAATGATAAAATATTTTGTAGTGGCTTCTACTGCTCGGGGATGGTGTTGGCGAATTATTATTGGGATAATAGCTAGGGTATTGATTTCTAGTCCCATTCAAATTAGAAGTCAGTGTGAGCTAATAAATGTGAGGGTAGTTCCTAAGATAAGACTAGGAATAATAATAGTTAATGTTGTTGGGTTCATTAGTAAAGGAAGGATTTTAACCAACATAATTGGGGTATGGGCCCAAGAGCTTATTTAGCTGACTTTACTTAGAGAATAGTATAAATGGAAATGCGAAGGGTTTTGATCTCTTATATATAGGTTCAAGTCCTATTTCTCTAAAGGAAGTGAAGAGATTTTAACTCTTATGATTCACTCTATCAAAGTGATCCTTTAATTCAGGCACGCTTCCGGTTAGGTTAGTGGAGGGAGGCTTGCTATTGTAAGTGGGAGGGTAATATGTCATAATATAATTGCTAGGGTTAGTGGTAGGAAATTTTTTCATACAAGGTGTATAAGTTGATCATAACGAAATCGTGGGTATGAGGCTCGGATTCATAAGAAGAGGAGAGTTAGGGCTGTAGCTTTTATTATAATACTAAATGTGGAGATTTGTGGTGTGGCAGGGTTGTATGAGGTTCCTATAAATAGAATGACTGAGAGGGTATTTATTATTAGGATGTTAGTATATTCAGCTAAAAAGAATAGGGCGAAGGGTCCTCCTGCGTATTCGATATTAAATCCAGATACTAGTTCGGATTCTCCTTCTGTAAGGTCGAATGGTGCTCGGTTAGTTTCTGCTAGGGTTGAAATATATCATATTAGGGCAAGGGGTCATCCTGGGATAATGAGTCAGATAGTTTCTTGTGTAAGGTTAAATGTATGTAGGGTAAATCCTCCTGTGAAGATAATTATAGAGAGTAGGATTAATCCTAGACTTACTTCGTAAGAAATAGTTTGGGCGACAGCTCGTAGGGCACCTATTAGTGCATATTTTGAATTTGATGCTCATCCTGATCCTAGGATTGTATATACTGTGAGGCTTGAAATTGCTAGGATAAATAATAGTGCGAGGTTTATATTAATAATGGAATGTGGAATGGGTAATGGTATTCATATTAGAAGGGCCAATGCTAAAGCAATGGTAGGGGTGGCTAGGAATAATAGTGGGGAAGATGTTGATGGGCGGATGGGTTCTTTAATAAATAATTTAATACCATCTGCAATTGGTTGTAGGAGGCCATAGGGCCCTACTACATTGGGGCCTTTTCGGAATTGTATGTAGCCTAGGATTTTGCGTTCAATTAGAGTTAGGAAGGCCGTGGCTAGTAAAATTGGGATAATATAAGCTAGTGGATTAATTAGATAGAGTATGAGGGTTATGAACATAATTAGGGAGAAGATTTGAACTTCTGGGATAAAGGGTTTAGGTCTTTTGCAATTACCAGGCTCTGCCACCCTAACAAATTCCCCTTTTTTTGGGGTAGGTTAGAAGATATTTCTTTTTACCTATTTAAGTTCATTTCAATAGATGAAGATAGAGCGTGCTTGTAGTATTGGCTCTATTCTTCCGGTCCTTTCGTACTAGGAAGAATTTTTCATAGATAGAAACTGACCTGGATTTCTCCGGTCTGAACTCAGATCACGTAGGACTATTAATCGTTGAACAAACGAACCCTTAATAGCGGTTGCACCATTAGGATGTCCTGATCCAACATCGAGGTCGTAAACCCTTTCGTCGATAAGGACTCTGGGAAAGGATTGCGCTGTTATCCCTAGGGTAACTTGGTTCATTGCTCAGGTAAGTCCTGGGTCATATTTCGATAAATGTATTATCATTCAGAATAGTTATTCTGATTTTTAAGTATTTGAATACTCAATCGATCAGGAGGATTTGTTTTTCTCCTTGGTCACCCCAACCAAAAACATGTTAAATTAGAAATATTATATTATTTGTTTATATCCTTGGAATATTATATTTTACATAATTAATTTAAGTGTTTGAAGCTCCATAGGGTCTTCTCGTCTGATGTTTTTATCCCCGCTTCTGCACGGAGAGATCAATTTCATTGATTAGAAAGTAGAGACAGTTAAACTCTCGTGATGCCTTTCATACGGGTCTTCATTTAAAAGACAAGTGATTACGCTACCTTTGCACGGTTAAGATACCGCGGCCGTTAAAAATTTCACAGGGCAGGCTGGACCTTCTATATTTTATCAGAAGGCGATGTTTTTGGTAAACAGGCGGAGTTTATGTTTGCCGAGTTCCTTTATTTTCTTTTAATCTTTCCTTGTTGACATTCCTGTGTAGGGTTAACGAATGGTTGAATAGAATTATCTAGTTTATTGTTTGGTAATATAATAACTTCTTGTAGTTTCGTTTAATTATCAGTGATTTAATTCTTTCTGATGTACACTTATGTCTGGAGAAATATGGTTTCTAATTACTCATTTTAGCATAAGTTCTTTTATATAATTTATAAAATAACCCAATATTAGTTTGGGGGTTATGATAGATTATCGGAATTATAGGTTTTTATAAGACTGGAGCTGTGACGCTAACTTTTCAGATGGCTGCTTTTAGGCCCACTGGGGAAAAAACCTTGTTGAATATGATCAATACCCACCTTTTAAAGTTGTATCTTGGTTTAGAAGGGCTGTACCTCTTCTAAATAACTGTTAATTTTTATGTTATATTTTAGTGAGAAATTCTTGTTTAATTGAAGAAGAAATTAATGCAGAACTTAAGTTCTTTTTTTGGGTAACCAGCTATCACTAAACTCGGTAGGTTTATCACCGCTACTCGGAAGTCTTCCCACTCTTTTGCCACAGAGATGGGTTGGCTCTAATAGTGCTGCTTCGGAGTAGCTCGTTTAGTTTCGGGATGATAGACTGAAATTCTTTTTGCCTAGTTTTTCTAGCTAAATCATGATGCAAAAGGTACGAGTTATAATCTCTGCTTTTTTATACTTTAATGATTTATTTCATTTCTTTTTCAACTTTCCCTTGCGGTACAGGAGTTATTGCGCTATTGTCTTTTTTCTGTCGCCCATACTTGAAGTATTAAAATGTTTTAATAATATGTTGTGATATGTACATAATCTATAAGGATTAATTTTGGTTGAGTATATAGGCTAGTTTGGAGGTTCAGAATGATCCGAATTGCACGGATATTTCCTCGGTGTAAGGGAGGTGCTTTGCTATTTTAGCTACGTTCTGATTCCAAGTACACTTTCCAGTACACTTACCATGTTACGACTTGCCTCCTCTTGTTTAGTAATTTTTTTATAGAAGTGGTTAAGTATTTTTTGAGGAGAGTGACGGGCGGTGTGTGCGCGCCCTAGGGCCAGTTTCAGGGAAGTTTTCTGGTCTTCTCTTACTGCTAAATCCACCTTTGGGTTAATCTTTCAGTATACCGTTCGTATTTTTTGATTAAAGAATGTAGCCCATTTCTTTCCATTTCATTCGCTACACCTCGACCTGACGTATAAGAGTTAAGTTTTTTGTGCTTACTTTTTGGCTTTCACAGGGTAAGCTGACGACGGCGGTATATAGGCGGTAATAGCAAGAGATGGTGAGGTTTAACGGGGATTATCGGTTATAGAACAGGCTCCTCTAGGTGGGTGTAGGGCACCGCCAAGTCCTTTGGGTTTTAAGCTAGCGCTTGTAGTTCTCTGGTGAACAATATAGTAGTTTATTGTTTAGGTTTAAGGTTAGGCATAGTAGGGTCTCTAATCCTAGTTTGGATCCTAACTGTCGTGACATCAAGATTACTAATTAGGTAAAGTTACTTTCGTTATTGATTATTCTGTTCATAAATACGTATGACGGTTAGATGAAATCTTAACTTTAGTTTTTGCAGTTTTTCCTTAAATCACTCTTTACACCGTAGAATATTAATTTGGGTTACTCGTATAACCGCGGTGGCTGGCACGAGATTTACCAACCCTATTAACTTTAACTGATTCAAGCTCTCGCTTATGCATCAATGTTTATTACTGCTGAAATCCCTTGGGGGTGTGGCTTAGCAAGGTGTCTTGGGCTAATGGTATGTGCCTGATACCTGCTCCTAATTAATTAATAGATTAATTAGGGCATTCTCACAGGGATGCTGGAAACTTGCATGTATAATTTTAGTTATAATTAATACTAAGTCTAGGACCAAATCTTTCATGCTTGTGGAAAAGTTTTATTTTTCATCTTAGCATCTTCAGTGCCATATCTTAAATTAAACTACACTAGC